AAGATCCTTTAGATATTAAAGGGGTTAAATCTTATCTATTTATATATTTTTTTTTAAACTTAGGCTTATTTGTATCATAACACAAATATATATTTAGTAGAATATGGTATAACGGGTAGCTTCCGCCGAGCAGAAGCTCGTATACATAAACATCATATATGAATAAATGACTTAATATCTATTTGAAAAGAAAACGGTATCGGGATGAATTTCTGAAACGTAAAATCAATATATCTACAATAAATCATATGCATATAATAAGGGCTTATTGTTTTAGGTTAGCTCTAAGCAATTGATGAATTACTCCTAAAGTTTCATAGCATAATAGTGCTAGTTGATGAGGGTTACTTCGGAAACAAAAAAATCAAAGTTAAATTTATTGGGTTATGTTATCTCCCCATTATAATATAATAAAAATAAACTAGATCTAGTATAGTATGAGTTGGCGATCAGACCGTATATGGATAGAACTTATAGCGGGGTCTAGAAAACCGAGTAATTTCTGCTGGGCCTTTATCCTTTTTTTAGGTTCATTAGGATTTTTGTTGGTTGGAACTTATAGTTATCTTGGTAGGAATTTTATACCGTTATTTCCCTATCAGCAAATTATTTTTTTTCCACAAGGAATCGTGATGTCTTTCTATGGAATTGCGGGTCTTTTTCTTAGTTCATATTTGTGGTGCACAATTTCCTGGAATGTGGGTAGTGGTTATGATCGATTCGATATAAAAGAAGGAATAGTGTGTATTTTTCGTTGGGGATTTCCTGGAAAAAATCGTCGCATCTTCCTGCGATTTCTTATGAAAGACATTCAATCCATCAGAATAGAAGTTAAAGAAGGTATTTATGCTCATCCTATACTTTATCTGGAAATCAGAGGCCATGGGTCCATTCCTTTGACTCGTATCGATGAGAGTTTTACTCTACGAGAAATTGAACAGAAAGCCGCGGAATTGGCCTATTTCTTGCGTGTACCAATTGAAATATTTTGAAAGCTTTCTTATTAAAGAAAAAACTATAACTCAAGAATTATCTTTCTCTTTTTTCTATAGCATAACTTAAGCATAACTTAACTGAAGTTTATGCCGAACTCTGATTAGAACAAAAAACGTAAATGTACACGAACCAATCATAAAACGAAATAATTTTGTACATAAATGTTTTTTATGCGTATGTAAATGCACTTAAATCAATTCAGTAACAAAAAAAGTAACATAATAGATTCATCTCATATATTAAAACATTTCGAAATCAAGAAATTTATCGTCATTATTCCTGTACTGCGACTGCGGGCCACCGGCGAGTTTTTTTTTTTTCAAAAATTTGTGATATCTTAATAACCGGGGAGGTCTTGCGTCTCGAAACTCGAATAATATTCAGTAATTTAAAATGGCTCTTTCCTGCAGTCTCCAAAGGAGACAATTATTCAGCAATTGATATATATTGAAAAAATATTCTATATATAATATTCTAGTTTATTTATTTTATTTCTTCATTCATGGATTCGTTATTATTCTATTTCTATATTGTTTTTCTTTATTCTTTCTCAATTCAAAGACCAACCGAATCACAACTAAAAAAAAAAAAACAGGGCTATAGGTTCGAGACTTGTAATGTAATAGAACTGATACTTGATAGAAATATTAGTATCATATAGAGTCGACGACTGAGACAAGTTCATTTCAAAATTCACAGACAGACAAATGGAAAAAAAGAAAGCATTTAATTCCCTTCTATATTTTGCATCTATAGTATTTTTGCCTTGGTGGATCTCTCTCTCATTTAATAAAAGTCTGGAATTTTGGGTTAATAATTGGTGGAATATCAGTCACTCCGAAATTGTTTTGAATAATATTCAAGAAAAGGTTATTCTAAAAAAATTCATAGAATTAGAGGAACTATCCCTTTTCGACGAAATGGTAAAGGAATACCCGGAAGGGCGTTTACAAAAGCATCACGCCAGAGTATACAAAGAAACGATCCGATTGATCAAGGTGCACAATGAGGGTCGTATCCATACGATTTTATATTTCTCAACAAATATAATTTATTTCCTTATTTTAAGTGTTTATTCTATTTTAGGTACTGAAGAACTTATTTTTCTTAACTCTTGTATTCAAGAATTTCTATATAATTTAAGCGACACAATAAAAGCTTTTTCTATTCTTTTATTAACGGATTTATGTATAGGATTCCATTCGCCCCATGGCTGGGACCTAATGATTGGTTCTATCTACAAAGATTTTGGATTTGATCATAACGATCAAATTATATCTGGTCTTGTTTCTACTTTTCCAGTCATTTTAGATACAATTTTTAAATATTTTATTTTTCGTTATTTAAATCGTGTATCTCCGTCACTTGTAGTGATTTATCATTCAATGAATGATTGAAAAATGATCGGACGAGCCAATTGTATTATAATGTTTCTTACTTTGTACATAAGTAAAACAATCAAAAATGTACTTATTGTTTTGTTTCTAGACACCCGGGGGTAGAT